TTATAAGAAAATAATTATAACAAATACTAAAAACAAATACTAAATAATAAAAGAAAAGAGCATGCTCTTATCTTATTCGAATATTTTATTCGAAACGCCTTGTGATCTTCAACCAATTCTGCGCTTCAATATAATTTCCAGGAGTAAGCGCTATAGCTTGTTTCCAATACTCCGCGGCTTGGTCGAACCAAGCCTCCGCAATTTCAGAATCTCCCTGCCGAATGGCCTGTTCTCCTCGGTCGGAATAGGCGAGTAAATTCCTTCCCTTAGAACCGTACTTGAGAGTTTCCTAACTCATACGGCTCGACAGTCAATTCTTTTGATGTCCCATTTTTTTTTTCGAGTTAATCAAAAGAGGTTAATTACATGAGTTTCAAACTTGAAGTTTGATTTTATTAATTATTAATAATAATAATTAATAATATTAATAATAATAATAATAATATTAATAATAATAATAATTAATAATAATAATAATTAATAATAATAATCCGTTTTGTTTTATCTTTTCTCCCACCTTCAAAAGAATAAAGCGTAGGTGTTCTACTATCATTACAATTTTCTGAAAGGTAACTATCTCGGTTTCATATAGAAATTTATATTTATATAGAATCTTTGAAAAAGACCTTCTCTCATAAGAAAGAAAAGGCTTACTATCTTTGGGATCTGATGCTACACCGCTGCTCAATACTTTAGGGGGTCGACTCCATTACATAAGTGGATTCCTAGCTTTTGTCTCATATTATGACATTAAGTAAGCAGTTCTTATTGTATCGGCAAAAATTTCGCTAATTGATCTTTACGGTGCTTCCTCTATCAATTAGATCCTTTATCCATAGAATAAAGTATCTAGGCATATTTCTTTTTTCATATTTCGATTTCTATGAAGTTTCTTTCTTTGCTACAGCTGATAAAAATCGTTGTTTTGGACGATGCCATATGTAGAAAGCCTATTTTTTTTTTACTAGTAGATTTTTGATTTTGCTCTTTCTTTCCTTTTTCTTTCTATAGTGTAGATAGTCGCACGTAATGACAGATTACGGCCATATTATTAAAAGCTTGTGGTAAGAAAGGGTTTCGTTCTAATGCCCGAAAATAATATTCCAAAGCTTTTGTGTGTTCTCCATTACTTGTGTGAATAAGGCCTATATTATAGAGTATATAACTTCTATCATAGGGATCGATTTCTAGTCGCATAGCTTCATAATAATTCTGTAAAGCTTCCGCATAATTTCCTTCGGATTGAGCAGACATCCGTTACGGTCGTTATTCGATTCAAAGAATCTCCGTTCCAGAACCGTACGTGAGGTTTTCATCTCATACGGCTCCTCCCTTATGTGCATAATAAGCCTAATACATAGAATCAAAAAGGAGTGAAATAGTCTCATTATGAACTGAGCGGGGCTAGTGTTTTTACAAGAAATCTCTAGCCAACCTTCCTGCAAAAGATCGTTTCTTAACATCCAAGATGTTGGTACTATATAAAAATAGAAAAATGTTACGTTAACTCCAACAATTTCTTTGTCCTCAACATCCCTTAATTTCTAGGAATTAGTCACTTCAACAGTCTTCGATGGTTATATGGGTATCCAAAGCACGAATGAGATGGATATTTGTTGTCCCAACCATTCTTCTTAGTCCCGATCCCAATAAGGAAAAGGGGCAATTTATAGCAAAGTTTTCGTGTTGTTGATTCCTAAGCGTAGTGCTTCTTCCTCTATGCCGCCTAGTGGTACTAGTGGAGCAGGATTAACCTGCAATACATAACTCATAGCCATAGGTGTAACCTTTTCGCTCAATGCTAGAATCGACAATTGAAACATCTGAGGCTGCATTAATCGGGGATACACGACAGAAGGAATTTTTTTTTTAGAAACTTCACCTTCAATAAACGTAGAGTTTTTTTCAAATCTTTCTATCCCGGCTAATGTGTCTTTCTCCTAAGACTCGAAGCGGTAAATAAAATAAATCAAATCACACCATCTCTGTAATAAGTAAATGCCTCTTTTTCTCCTGAAGTTGTCGGAATTATTCGTAATAAGATATTGGCTACAATTGAAAAGGTCTTATCAATCAAATTTCCAGTTATCCGGGATCTAGGCATAGGTAGCAATCCATTTTAAAATTTCTTTAAATTACCTCTCGTGAGAAAACGATCCTACAAAAAAAGTAATTATACAGTACGAAATAACATAAAAACAGCCTTAACTCATAAAAAAAGATAGACCGAGTGTTCGAGTCGTTCCAATCCCGTGATTTTAGCCGGTATAGATATCAGAAAAAGACGGGAACGTCATCTTCGCAAACAGCAAACATAAATAGTAAATAGATATATATCTTTATTGTTTTTAAGAAAAAGTTTTTCACAAAAACAAAAAAATAATTGCTTTATCCCCCAGCCCCGAAGGAAAGGTCTTTTTTTGATTAAATGATTAAAAGTTTTCTATTTTTCTATTCTATTTTTTATAGTTAGAATTAATTGTATGTACCGTACCTATCC